GCCAAAATAACAGATGCCAAGAAGAACAAAAGGCCTTGGACACGTAAGGGATCTTGAAGTACTATTTCTGCATCTCCCTGACCAAATCCGCCCACATTAGGATTACTCGTCAACGGTTGATCCAATTTGATAGATTCGCCTTCTGAAACAAGAAGTTCTGGCCCTGGAGGAATAATATCAACCACTTGACGTCCATCCAATGCATCCGCTATGGTTATTTCGTAACCCCCTTTTTCTTTTCGTATTATTTTACCTACTATACCTGCTGATGTAGCATTATAAACTGTATTGTTACTTTTGCTCCCGTCGGGATAAATCTGACCCCTTCCCCTGTTTCCGCCTACATATATAGGATATTTTAAGAAGTGAACCTCTTTCGTAGTAGCGGGGTCCGGGGAAAGGATAGGAAAGGTTATTTCACTATATTTCTGACCAGGAACGGGGCCTATCACAAGAATATTTTTTTTATTGGGGCGATAGCTCTGAAAAGACAGATTTCCTATCTTTTCTTTTATCTCGGGGGAAATCCGATCAGCAGGAGCTAATTCAAAACCCTCTGGTAAAATAAGAACAGCCCCTACATTCAAAGCACCCTTTTTACCATTAGCAAGAACTTGTTTTAGTTGCATATCATAAGGGATTCGAACAACTGCTTCAAATACAGTATCTGGAAGTACCGTTTGTGGAACTTCAACATCCACGGGCTTATTAGCTAAATGGCAATTGGCACATACAATACGACCAGTCGCTTCTCGCGGATTTTCATAACCCTGCTGTGCAAAAATGGGATATGCACTTGAAATGGATGGCCGAGTTATGATATATATCATGAGCGATACGGAAATGGATCGAGTAATTTGTTCCTTTATCCAAGAAAAAGTCTTTCTAGTTTGCATGGTCCAACCATTGAGCCCAAAAATGTCTACAATAAATTTGGTAGGTCGCTAACCTAGTTCCCTATCCGCAATTCTGCTATTTACTGGAATAATTTTACTGGAATAAATAATATTAATATATAGAATAAATCTTTGGGATGGGTAGAAAAATAAAGAGTAAGTATGATTTTACATGCTTTGCTTATGTACAACTACAAAGTAAGAAACGTTAGAATTGAATTGGATTAATATCAGTAGATTCTTTTTTAATCATTCATTGAATGATAAATAACTACAAGTGACGGAGAAACACGATTTAAATAACGAAAAATCCAAAATTTAAATAGAGTATCTAGAATGACTGGAAAAGTAGAAACAAGACCAGATATAATTTGATCATTATGAGCAAATCCAAAATCTTTGTAGACAAAGCCAATCATTAGTTCCCAACCATGGGGCGAATGGAATCCGATACATAAATCTGTTAATAAAAGAATCGAAAAAGCCTTTATTGTGTCACTTAAGTTATATAGGAATTCCTGAGCCCAAGAGTTAAGAATAACAAGTTCTTTATTACCCAAAATTGAATAACCACTTAGAATAACGAAACAGATTATATTTGTCAAGAAGTGCAAAATCGTATGGATATGATCCTCATTGTGTATCTTGATTAATTGGAGCGTTTCTTTGTGGATTCCTATACGAAGGTTTTGTAGATGTGTCTCCGAGTATTCCTTGATCATTTCCTCCAAAAGAAAGATTTCCTCCAATTCTATGAATTTTTCTAGAATATTTTTTTCTTGAATATCATTCAAAAAAATTTCAGATTGCCTAGTATTCCACCAATAAGTAACCCAAGATTCTAGACTTTTATTAAATGAGAGAGAAATCCACCAGGGCAAAAATACTATAGATGCAAGATATAAAAGAGGGTTGAATGCTTTCTTTTTTGACATTTTTTCATTTCGTCTATGAATTTTTAATGAACCGACCTCATTAGTTGACTCTACACCATCCAATATTTCTCTCATGCATGAGTTCTATTACAAAGTATCGAACTTATGAATCTATTCACTGTTTTGTTTTTTATTTGTGATTTCGGAGTTAGTCTTTGAATGTAGAAAGAATACAGAAATAGATGAAGAATCCACTTCGAATTCAAAGAGTTAACAAAAAAATATTGTATTGTTTCCAGATCTAGTAATTGGAAAAATTCGAAGCAAGTATCCCCCTTTTCGACGAATCAATGACTGCATGAAAAAACCGATTTATTTAGGTAATGAATATTCTTTTCTATCATTATATCAAATTCTATTTTTAAAAATTTTCACTGACTACTCAGAGTCCGGAATAAAAAAATTTATGTATTTCGAACTGCTTTGATAGAAAATAGAAAGGATGAATCCATTTTTTCGATTTGTTAATTAATTTTTTTTGTTATTGAATTTAGTTGTGTAGATTTCCATACACATAAAAGACCACAAAAACGGTTTTGTTTTGTGGTTGTTACGTTACGTATACGTCTTCTTTGACTAGAATGAGCGTTATGAAGAAACTTCAGTTAAGTTATGGTATAGAAAAGTGGGATTCTTTAGTTTTTCCTTCCTGCTGAGAAAGCATTCACTCTCTCAGCTCATTTCTCAAAATACTTCAATCGGTACACGCAAGAAATAGGCCAATTCGGCAGCTTTTTGTTCGATTTCCCGTGGAGTAACATTCTCATCAGTACGAGTCAAGGGAATGGCCCCCTGGCCTCTGATATCCATATAAAGGACACGGCGAGCATAAATACCCTCTTTAACTTCTATTCTGACGGACTGAATATCCTTTATAAGGAATCGGAGGAAGATGCGACGATTTTTTCCAGGGAATCCCCAACGAAAAATACACACCATTCCTTCTTTTCTATCGAATCGATCATAACCACCCCCTACATTCCACGAAATTGTGCACCACAAATAGGAGCTAATAAAGAGACCCGCGATCCCATAGAAAGACATCACAATCCCTTGTGGAAAAAAAAGGATTTGCTGAGACGGAAATAAAGATATCAAGTTTCTCCCAAGATAACTGGAAGTTCCAACCAATAAGAATCCTAATGAACCTAAAAAAAGGATAATGGCCCAGCAGAAATTACTTGTTTTTCGCGACCCCGTTATAGGTTGTATCCATATATGTTCTGATCGACAACTCATACTTGATCTGGTTTCGTTTTATTGGAATTGAGAGAATACCCTAGACTTTACTCTTTTTGTTTCCGAAGTAACTCTCATCAACTAGTACTAGTTTGATGTGAACCTTTAAGAGTAATTTATCAATATCAAATTGGTTAGATCTAAAATAAAAAAAAACATACCCTTCGTATGATCCCATCAATATACATATAGATGTACCGATTTTACAGTTCAGCCATCCGGCGATCCTGAGATTTTTTCAAATAGATAGAATTCCTTTACCCCCATATCATCTTTCTACAGACCAAAGAGCCCCTTTTCAACGGAAGCGCCGCATGTTATACCTTCTTTTCTTACACTAAATGGGTATCTGCGTTATGATACAAGTCTTAGTTAAAAAAAAAATGGATCAGAGTTGGGCCCATCAGATCTAAACAGTCTTATTTTTTTGAACATGAAGAAATAAAGAAGCCATTGCCATTGCCGGAAATACTAAGCCTACTAAAGGCACCAAAACAGAGGGAAAGTCGAAAGTTGTCATATTAAAGGATACCTCAATTTACTATTTGTACCTGTTATAAATATTATTATTTATATTAATTAATTAATTTTAATTAATTAATTTATATTATTTATTATAAAGATAAAGATTAGTATAAATTTATATTAATATTATATCTAAGTGAGTATAGAAGGTACAAAAGCATATATCATATCTATAGTTTCTATATTCTATCTTTGGATTATATATACATACGTAAGACGTAGAACAAAAATTTTTTATTTTTCTAGAATTTAACGAAAATAAGAATTCACTATTTTTCTTGTTGATAGAGGCCTCTTAACTGAATTAGTAATCAAGAATATATATAAAAGGAGTTATCCACAACTTTTGATTTATTTTTACAATTTATATCTTATGTCAACAAAGAAACCCCATTCATATTCGTTTTACTTTGATTCTGATAAACTAACTACTTGTTTGTTGTTTGCTACAAATAAAAAAGGAACTTAATGCTCTATTGAATTTTGATTCAAAGGAAAGAAAGCGTGGAACTGAAATAACTCACTCAGAACGCTTTTTAAAGGATTACGTGGTACGATTAGATCGAATAAGCCCTTCTGAAATAAATATTCAGCCGCCTGTGAACCTTCAGGTACTGTTTTATTCAATGTTTGTTCAATTACTCTTTTACCCGCAAATGCAATATAGGCATTGGGTTCGGCAATAATGATATCTCCCAACATACCAAAACTCGCAGTTACCCCCCCTGTAGTAGGAGATGTAAGAATTGGTACATAGAATAACTTTTTATTTGATTGATAATCATATAAAGCAGAAGATATTTTAGCCATTTGCATTAAACTCAAACTTCCCTCTTGCATACGCGCCCCCCCGGAAGCACATACTATAATAAGAGGGAGAAATTTGTTAGTAGCGTACTCAATCAAACGGGTTATTTTCTCCCCAACCACGGATCCCATACTACCCCCCATAAACTGAAAATCCATAACCCCAAGTGCTATGGGAATACCGTTTAATTGGCCTATACCTGTTTGAACGGCTTCAGTTAATCCTGTCTTTCGTTGATAAGAATCGATACGATCTTTATAAGGCTCCTCTTCCGAATGAAATTCAATGGGATCCAAAGAAACCATGTCTTCATCCATAGCATCCCAAGTATCCGGATCGATCGAAAGTTCGATTCTATCGGAACTACTCATTTTCAAATGATATCCACATTGTTCACAAAGATTCATTTTTGATTTTAAAATTTTCTTATAATTTAATCCATAACAATTTTCACATTGAACCCACAAATGTCTGTATTTTTGAGTTACATCCAGATCATTGGAACTCTCTATTATAGTGCTACCGTTCGTGCTGGTACTTATATCGGACCCCTTACTTTCACCACAAACGGAACGAGAAATGTAACTGTTACTGGAA